TTATTTATTTTTATTATTTATAGAAAAAAAATTAAAAATGGTTCAATATATATATATATATATATATTAAATATTTAATTAATTAATATATTATTATTATTATTAAATATTTAATAAATTAATATATTTATAATTTATTAAATAATAATTTAATTAATTAATAATAATATTAATTAATTAAATATTTCAATGATTATATATTGATTTAGTTGTATATTAATTTTTAATATTAATATTATGAAAAGGAAAAAAAAAGAAAATATTTAAAATTTAATAATTTATATTAAATTTTATATATATAAAAAAAAAAAAAAAAAACTGTGTAAAAAATTCTACAATAAATAAATTTTTATAGTTTTATAATTTTATTATAAATTTATTTTGCATATAAATTTTAGTGTTAATTTTTAATTATTTTAATAATATTTATATTTATTTGTAGTAATTAATTTTAAAAATTTAAGAAATTAAGATTTAGTAATATTTAAATTAATAACAAATTTTGTGCCAGCAGTTGCGGTTAAACAAAAATTAAATTAAAATTTATTAGTAATTAATAAATAATATATTTATTTAATTAAATATTAAATTATTAAGTGAAATTTTAATTTAATTAAAATTAATTTATAAATTATAATTTAATAAATTTTTTAATTAAACTAGGATTAGATACCCTATTATTAAAAATTTAAATTTTAATACTAAAATAGTATATAATTATTTATTGAAACTTAAATAATTTGGCGGTATTTTAGTTCATTTAGAGGAATCTGTTTAATAATTGATAATCCACGAATAAATTTACTTAATTTAATATTTTGTATATCGTTGTTAAAAAAATATTTTTAATAAAAAATAATATTTTAAAATTATAATAAAAATTTAAATCAGATCAAGATGCAGATTATAATTAAGAATATAATGGATTACAATAAATTTATTTATTAACTGATATAAGTTTTTAACATTTTATTGAAGGTGGATTTAAATGTAATTTTATTTAATTTATTAAAATGATTAAAAATTAAAATATGTACATATTGCCCGTCGCTTTCATAAATAAATTGAAATAAGTCGTAACAAAGTAGAGGTACTGGAAAGTGTTTCTAGAAATAACAAATTAGAGCTTGATAAAGTATTTCATTTACATTGAAATGATATTGAATTTTCAATTAATTTGAGGGGGGAAAATTAATAATTTATAAGTAATAAAAGTATTTTTTATATTAAAATTGGGGGGTTTTAGTATTAATAAAGAAAAAATTATAAATTTTATAGTGAATTAGTATTTTATAATAAATTTGAAATAATTTTGAAAATAAATTTAATTAAAAGTAAATTTAATTTATTGTATCTTGTGTATCAGAGTTTATTAAAAATAATTTTGGTTAAAATATTTCTCGAATTTAAAAGAGATAATTAATTAATAAAGTTATTGTTGCATAAATATTTTTAATAATTAATTTGAAATGAAATGTTAATCGTTTTTAAATATATCTAGTTTTTTTAGAAAAAAATTTAATTTTAATTTTTTTTTAATAAATTATTAATTAATTAATAATTTATAAAAAAAAATTTATATTTTAAGGGATAAGCTTTAAATTAAAATTATTATAAATATTATTAAAATAATTAAAAATTTTAAAATTTATATTGTTTACAATTTTTAATTTTTTATAAATTAATTTTAATTTAATTAAAATTTTAATAAAAATTAATTTTTTATAAAAAATTAATTTTTAATTTAAATAAATAAATTATAATGATAAAATTAGTATTTATTAATAAAAAATAATTATTTTTAAAAAATATAAATATAAGGAATTCGGCAAATTTATATATTCACTTGTTTATCAAAAACATGTCTTTTTGAAAATAATTTAAAGTCTAATCTGCCCACTGATAATTTATTAAAGGGCTGCAGTATATTGACTGTACAAAGGTAGCATAATCAATAGTCTCTTAATTGGTGACTTGTATGAAAGATTGGATGAAATATAATCTGTCTCATTTTTATATAAAGAAATTAATTTTTTAATTAAAAAGTTAAAATGAATTTAAAAGACGAGAAGACCCTATAGAGTTTAATAATTTATTTAATTAAAATTATTTATAAAAATAATAATTAAAATTAATATTATTATTTTGTTGGGGGGATAAAAAAATAAAAAAAACTTTTTTTTAAAAAAAAATCATTAATAAGTGAATAAATGATCCAAAATTATTTTGATTATAAGAAAAAATTACCTTAGGGATAACAGCGTAATTTTTTTTTTTAGTTCATATAAAAAAAAAAGTTTGCGACCTCGATGTTGGATTAAGATAAAATTTATATGCAAAAGTTTAAAATTTTGATCTGTTCGATCATTAAAATCTTACATGATCTGAGTTCAAACCGGTGTAAGCCAGGTTGGTTTCTATCTTTAAAAAATTAAAATATTTTAGTACGAAAGGAATAAATATTTAAATTAAATTTAAATTATTGAATTTTATTAATTTATTTATATAATATATTTTAAATTGTACTATTTTGGCAGAAAAGTGTGTTGATTTTAGAAGTCATAAATATATAATTTATTTATATAGGTAGTAATGTTAAAAATTGATGTTATTTTATTTATTTTAGGATTATTAATTTTAATTTTAGGGGTATTAATTGGGGTTGCTTTTTTAACTTTATTAGAACGAAAAGTTTTAGGTTACATTCAAATTCGAAAAGGGCCAAATAAAGTTGGTATTTTAGGTATTTTACAGCCTTTTTCGGATGCTATTAAATTATTTACTAAAGAACAAACTTATCCTATATTTTCAAATTATTTATCTTATTATTTTTCTCCTGTTATTAGATTTATTTTATCATTGATAATTTGAATATTAATTCCTTATTATTTTAATTTAGTAAGATTTAATTTAGGTGTATTGTTTTTTTTATGTTGTACTAGAATAGGAGTATATACTATTATAATTGCTGGTTGGTCTTCTAATTCAAATTATGCATTATTAGGTGGTTTACGTGCTGTTGCTCAAACTATTTCTTATGAAGTAAGTTTAGCTTTAATTTTAATATCAAGTATTATTATAATTATAGATTTTAATTTATTATTTTTAAATATTTATCAAAATCTAATTTGATTTTTTTTTTTTATAATTCCTTTAAGAATATGTTGGTTTTCTTCTAGATTAGCTGAAACTAATCGAACTCCGTTTGATTTTGCTGAAGGTGAAAGAGAATTAGTTTCTGGGTTTAATATTGAATATAGAAGTGGTGGTTTTGCTTTAATTTTTTTAGCAGAATATTCTAGAATTTTATTTATAAGATTATTATTTGTTTTATTATATTTAGGGGGATATAATTTAAGATTATTTTTTTATTTAAAATTAAGATTAGTTTCTTTCTTATTTATTTGAGTTCGAGGAACTTTACCTCGTTATCGTTATGATAAATTAATATATTTGGCTTGAAAAATTTATTTACCTATTTCTTTAAATTTTTTAATATTTTTTTTAGGAATTAAAATTGTTTTAATATAAATTAATTTTTTTAGTATAAATTAATAGAATAATTATTCTTTCTTAAGTTTTCAAAACAAATGCTTATATCAAGCTCATTAATTAATTAAAAATTAATTTATCTCAATAAATTCTAATTAAAGGATTAATAATATAATAAGAAAAATATAAAATTGTTAATAGTTGTCCTGTAATAATATATGGATCTTCTACTGGTCGAGCACCAATTCAAGTTAGTAAAATAATTGTTATAACTATAATTCAAAATAAAATTTTATTTAATGGATAGAATTGAATTCCTTGTATTTTTTTAAAGAAAGTTATAGGTAGAATAATTAAAATTAAAATTGATAATACTAAAGCAATTACTCCTCCTAATTTATTAGGAATTGATCGTAGAATAGCATAAGCAAATAAAAAATATCATTCTGGTTGAATATGAATTGGAGTTACTAATGGATTTGCTGGGATAAAATTATCTGGATCTCCTAATAGATAAGGATTAGTTAAAGTTAATATAATTAATAAAAAAAGAATTAAAATGAATCCAATTATATCTTTAAAAGTAAAAAATGGATGAAATGGGATTTTATCTATATTTCTATTAATTCCTAATGGGTTATTAGATCCTGTTTGATGTAAAAATAATAAATGAATTATAGTTATTATTAAAATAATAAATGGTAAAATGAAATGAAATGTATAAAATCGAGTTAATGTTGCATTATCAATTGCAAATCCTCCTCAAATTCAATTTACTAAATTAGTACCTAAATATGGAATAGCAGATAATAAATTGGTAATTACAGTAGCTCCTCAGAAAGATATTTGACCTCAAGGTAATACATAACCTATAAAAGCTGTAGCTATTAAAAGAAATAGAATAATTACTCCTACTATTCATGTATATTTTAAATTGAATGATTCATAATAAATTCCTCGGCCAATATGAATATAAATACAAATAAAAAAAAAAGAAGCTCCATTTGCATGTAATGTTCGGATTAGTCATCCATAATTTACATTTCGACAAATATAATTAATACTATAAAATGCTAATTCAATATTAGCTGTATAATATATAGTTAAAAATAGTCCTGTAATAATTTGAATTATTAAACATATTGCTAATAGTGATCCAAAATTTCATAAAGAAGAAATATTTGATGGTGAAGGAAGATCAATTAGTGATCCATTAATAATTTTAATAATAGGATGTATTTTTCGAATTGGTTTATAAATATTTATCATTAGTTTAAAGATGATCGTAAAGGACCATAAAAAATATTTGTAATTTTTACTACTGCAATAAGAGTAATAAATAAATAAATAATTATTATTATTATTATTAAAAATGTTTGATTATTATATAATTTAGATAAATTAATTTTATTTTCATTATTAAAAAATAAAAATATATTAAAGAAATTTTTTATCTCTAAATTATTAATATTTAGATTTATTCAGTTTAAATTATAAATATTTATGTATCTAATAAATAATAATATTATTAATATAAAAATAATTATAAATTTTATTTTAAATGAAATTTTGAAAATTTCATTTCTTGCAATTCTAGTAACATAAATAAATAATACTAATAGTCCCCCTAAAAAAGTTAAAAATAAAATATAAGAAAATCAATAAGTTGATAATATAATACTTGAAATTAAACAAGTAAGTATTGTTTGAATTAAAATTATTAATCCTATAGATAAAGGATGATTTAATAATAATATTATAAAAGATAAAGTTATAATTATTAATGAAATAAATATTTTAATATCAAAGAATAGTTTAATAAAAATAATAATTTTGGAGATTATTGATAAAGAAAAATCTTTTTCTTTGATGTTTTAAAAGAAATTTCTTATTTTTGATTTACAAGACCAATGTTTTATTTTAAACTATAAAAACTAATGATAATTATAAATATATGAATTACAATTATTATTATATATATTATAGGTAATATAATTTTTGTGTCAAAACATAAACATTTATTAATTGTTTTATTAAGATTAGAATTTATTGTTTTAAGAATTTTTTTTTTTTTAACAATAATTTTTAGTTATATTGATTATGATATATATATATTAATAGTTTTTTTAGTTTTTTCTGTTTGTGAGGGGGCTTTAGGGTTATCAATTTTAGTTTGTATAATTCGAACTCATGGAAATGATTATTTTCAAAGTTTTAATTTATTATAATATGATAAAATTTCTTTTTATGTTATTTTTTATAATTCCTTTATGTTTTAATTTAAATATATATTGAATGGTTCAAATAATATTATTTTTTATGATGTTTATATTTATTAATTTAATATTAAGAATTGAAAATTATTGTAATTTAAGTTATATATATTCATGTGATATTTTATCTTATGGTTTAATTTTATTGAGAATTTGAATTTGTATTTTAATAATTATAGCTAGTGAAAATTTATTAAAAAAAAATTATTATTTAAATTTTTTTTTAATAAATTTAATTTTTTTATTAATTATATTATATTTGACTTTTAGAGTTATAAATTTATTTATATTTTATTTATTTTTTGAAGGTAGATTAATTCCTACTTTAATATTAATTGTTGGGTGAGGTTATCAACCGGAGCGAATTCAGGCTGGAATATATTTATTATTTTATACTTTATTTGTTTCTTTACCATTATTATTAGGTATTTTTTATATTTTTAATGAATTAAATTATATAATAATTTATTTTTTAAAATTTTTTAATTTTGAATTATATTTATTATATTTTAGAATAATTATAGCTTTTTTAGTAAAAATACCAATATATTTTGTTCATTTATGATTACCAAAAGCTCATGTAGAAGCTCCAGTTTCTGGTTCAATAATTTTAGCTGGGATTATATTAAAGTTAGGGGGTTATGGATTAATTCGTGTAATAGTATTATTACAAGAAATAGGGTTAAAATATAATATTATTTGAATTAGAATTAGATTAATAGGGGGATTTTATATTAGTTTAAAATGTTTTTGTCAAGTAGATATTAAGTCATTAATTGCTTATTCTTCAGTTGCTCATATAAGAATAGTTATTGGAGGGATTATAACTATAAATTATTGAGGATTTTTAGGTTCTTATATTTTAATAATTGGTCATGGATTATGTTCTTCTGGAATATTTTGTTTAGCTAATATTAATTATGAACGATTACATAGACGAAGATTATATATTAATAAAGGTATAATAAATTTTATACCTTCTATAAGTTTATGATGATTTTTAATTATATCTTCAAATATAGCAGCTCCACCTTCTTTAAATTTAATAGGTGAAATTAGTTTAATTAATAGTTTATTAAGATGATCTTGGATTTCTATATTTATATTAATATTAATTTCTTTTTTTAGTGCCGGTTATAGTTTATATTTATATTCTTATACTCAACATGGAAAATATTATTCTGGTATTTATAGATTTTATATAGGTTTATCTCGGGAATATTTATTATTAATATTACATTGATTACCATTAAATATTTTAGTATTAAAAATTGATTATGTAATAATTTGATTTTAATTTAAATAATTTAATAAAAATATTGATTTGTGGTGTCAAAAATATGAAAAATATATCATTTTAAATTATTCAAAAATATTCAATTTGTTTTGTTAGATTTTTTTTTTTAATATTGATAAGTTTATTAAATTTTTTTATAATAATTTATTTTATTATATATAATAAAGTAATTTTTTTAGAGTGAGAAGTAATTTCATTTAATTCTATAAGAATTGTAATAAGTATTTTATTAGATTGAATATCATTATTATTTTTAATATTTGTTTTATTAATTTCTTCAGTAGTAATTTATTATAGAAAAAGATATATAAGATCTGAATTAAATTTAAATCGTTTTATTATTTTAGTTTTATTATTTGTATTTTCAATAATTTTATTAATTATTAGTCCAAATATTATTAGAATTTTATTAGGTTGAGATGGATTAGGTTTAGTATCTTATTGTTTAGTAATTTATTATCAAAATATTAAATCATATAATGCTGGTATATTAACAGCTTTATCAAATCGTATTGGGGATGTTTTTATTTTAATAGTTATTTCATGGATAATAAATTATGGTAGATGAAATTATTTATTTTATATAAATTTTATAAAAAATGATTATAGAATATTAATAATTAGAATAATAATTATTATAGCTGCAATAACTAAAAGAGCTCAAATTCCTTTTAGTTCATGATTACCTGCTGCTATAGCAGCTCCAACCCCAGTTTCAGCTTTAGTTCATTCTTCAACTTTAGTTACAGCTGGTGTTTATTTATTAATTCGTTTTAATTTATTATTAATAGATATAATTTTTATAAAAATTTTAATATTATTATCTGGTTTAACAATATTTATGGCTGGATTATCTGCAAATTATGAATTTGATTTAAAAAAAATTATTGCTTTATCTACTTTAAGACAATTAGGCTTAATAATAAGAATTTTAAGAATAGGATTACCTGAATTAGCTTTTTTTCATTTATTAACTCATGCTATATTTAAAGCTTTATTATTTATATGTGCAGGAGTAATTATTCATATAATAATAGATATTCAAGATATTCGTTTTATAGGTGGTATTGGAAGATATATTCCTTTAACTTCTTTATGTATAAATATTTCTAATATATCATTATGTGGAATCCCTTTTTTATCAGGATTTTATTCAAAAGATTTAATTTTAGAAATAGTAAGATTAAGAAATTTAAATTTTTTTATTTTTTTATTATATTATTTTTCTACTGGATTAACAATATTTTATAGATTTCGTTTAACTATATATTTAATAATTAATAATTTTAATTTATTAAGAATTTATAATTTATATGATGAAGATTTTATTATATTAAAAAGAATGTTTACATTATTATTTATAAGAATTATTAGTGGTAGATTTTTAATATGAATAATTTTTCCTTATCCTTATATAATTTATTTACCAATAAATTTAAAAATGATAGTTATTTATGTTAGATTTTTAGGAGTTATTTTAGGATTTTTAATTAGAAATATAAATATTTATTCAGTTAATAAATTTATTATAACTTATCAAGTAAGAAATTTTTTATGTTTAATATGATTTATACCTAATTTATCTACTTATGGTTTAAATTATTATTTTTTAAATTTAGGTCAGGTTTTATTAAAAAATGTTGATATAGGTTGAAGAGAATTATATAGAGGACAAGGAATATTTATAATTATAAAAAATTATAGAATTTTTTATAATTTTTTTCAAATAAATAATTATAAAATTTATTTATTTAGATTTATTTTATGAATAATTTTTTTTTTATTAATATTTTTATTATATTTAAATAGCTTATATTAAAGAGCATAATATTGAAGATATTAAGGAGATTTTAATAATCTTTAAATATTTATAAAAAAATTTTTTTATTTTTACAATGAAAATGTAATGTTTTAAATTAAACTATATAAATAGAAATATTAATGGAATTAAACCACTAAAAATTAAGTTAGCAGCTTAATTTTATACTTTATATTTCTATTAATTTAATTGGAATTTATATTCAATAATATCATTAACAGTGATATACCTCTATTTTGGTTTCAATTAATATAATAAATATAAATAAGGAGTATTAAAACTCTACTTTTAAGTCGAAATTAAATGCAAAATTGCTTCTTATTTTAAGATAAATTGATATTACAATATTTTTTGAATGCAAATCAAATGTTTTAATTTAAACTATAATCCTAAAATTAAATTTTAATTAGTTCAATTAAGTATATTTTGATTTCATTCATGATAAAGACCTAATAATAATACAATAATAAAAAAAAATCTAATTTTAAATCATATATAAATATTTGTTATTTTAAATAAATTGATAATAGGAAAAATTAATGCAATTTCTACGTCAAAAATTAAAAAAATAACAGTAATTAAAAAAAAATGCAATGAAAATGGAATACGGGCTGAAGATTTAGGGTCAAATCCACATTCAAATGGGGAACATTTTTCTCGATCAGAAAATGATTTTTTTGATAAAATAATTGAAATAAATATTATAGTATTAGAAATTAATAAAATAATAATTGATATATATATAATTATAAACACTATTTATATTAAAAATTATTAAACTTTTTGATTGGAAGTCAAATATACTAAATATATTATATAAATAATTAATTTCCTCATCAATAAATAGAAATATAAAGGAATAATCAAACTACATCTACAAAATGTCAATATCAAGCTGCTGCTTCAAATCCAAAATGATGATCTTTAGAAAAATGGTTATTAATATGACGAATTAAACAAATTAATAAAAATATTGTTCCAATTATTACATGTAATCCATGAAATCCAGTTGCTATAAAAAAAGTTGATCCATAGATTCTATCAGCAATAGAAAATGGAGCTTCTAAATATTCATATGCTTGTAAAATAGTAAAATAAATTCCTAGCATAATTGTAAAAAAAAGTCCTTGAGTTATTTGAGAATAATTATTTTCTATAATTGAATGATGAGCTCATGTTACCGTAATTCCTGATGTAATTAAAATAATAGTATTTAATAATGGAATTTGAAATGGATTAAATGGGATAATTCCTATTGGAGGTCATATTGATCCAATTTCAATATTAGGTGAAAGACTTCTATGAAAAAAAGCTCAAAAAAATGAAATAAAAAAAAAAATTTCTGAAATAATAAATAAAATTATTCCTCATCGTAATCCTTTTGTAACTAAGATAGTGTGTTTACCTTGAAGAGTTCCTTCTCGACAAATATCTCGTCATCATTGATATATAGTTAAAATAATAATGATATATCCTAGAATTAATAAATTTATATTAAAATTATGGAATCATTTTACTATTCCTGTTACTAAAGTTAAAACTCCAATAGCTCCAGTTAAAGGTCATGGTCTGTAATCTACTAAGTGATATGGATGATTAAAATGATTTTTCATTAGTTTACTTCACTAGAATATAAAGTTCTTAAAATGGCAATTACATAAGATTGAATAACCGCAACTGCTGATTCTAAAATTAATAATAAAATTTGAATAATAACTAATATAAAAATAAAATAAAAAGGAAGATTAGGTCCAGTACCTCTTAATAAAGTTATTAATAAATGTCCAGCAATTATATTTGCTGTTAATCGAACAGCTAAAGTTCCAGGTCGAATAATATTTCTAATAGTTTCAATTAAAACTATAAAAGGTATTAAAATACTTGGAGTTCCTTGAGGAATTATATGAATAAATATATGTTGAGTATTGTTAATTCAACCAAAAAACATAAATCTTAATCATAATGGTAAAGAAATTGATAATGATAAAGTTAAATGACTTGTACTTGTAAAAATATAAGGAAATAATCCTAAAAAATTATTAAATAAAATAAAAGTAAATATTGAAATAAAAATAAAAGTTGAACCATTTGAATTATTTCCTAATAATGTTTTAAATTCTTTATGAAGTTTATTTAAAATAAAATTATAAAAAAATATAAATCGATTAGGTATTAGTCAAAATGAATATGGAATAAATATTAATCCAATTAAAGTTCTAATTCAATTTAAAGGTAAATATATTAAGTTAGTAGAAGGGTCAAAAATTGAAAATAAATTTGTTATCATTTTCAAAATAAATTTTTTATATTTTTTTTAAAAAAAAAATTATTTTTATTTTTATTATGAAAAATATAATAATTTATAATATTAAAAATAATAAAAATAATAATAAAAAAAAAGAAAGATAATATTCAATTAATTGGTATTATTTGAGGAATAAAAGAATATTATTTAAAAATAATAATTTAAATTTGACATATTTATGTTATAAATTAACTAATTCTTTATCATTAGAAGTAAATGCTAATTTACTATAAAATGGTTTAAGAGACCAGTACTTGCTTTCAGTCATCTAATGATGAATAATTATTAATTCAATTAATAAAATTTTTAATTGAAATACTTTCAATTACAATTGGTATAAAACTATGATTTGCCCCACAAATTTCAGAACATTGACCAAAGAAAATTCCAGGTCGATTAATAAAAAAATTTGTTTGATTTAATCGACCTGGATTTGCATCAACTTTAACTCCTAATGATGGGATAGTTCAAGAATGAATTACATCTGTTGCAGTAACTATAATTCGAATTTGATTATTTATAGGTAAAATAATTCGATTATCTACATCTAATAATCGAAATCTATTATTTATTATTTCATTTATAGGAGTTATATATGAATCAAATTCAATATTATTAAAATCTGAATATTCATAACTTCAATATCATTGATGGCCAATTGATTTTAAAGTAATTAATGGATTATTAAGTTCATCTAATAAATATAATAATCGTAAAGATGGTAAGGCAATAAAAATTAATGTAATAGCTGGTAGAATAGTTCAAATTAATTCAATTATTTGTCCTTCTAATAAAAATCGATTAATATATTTATTAAAAAATAATCTTATTATTAAATATCCTACTAAAATAGTAATTATAATTAAAATAATTAATGTATGATCATGAAAAAAGATAATTTGTTCTATTAATGGAGAAGCTCCATTTTGGAAGTTTAAATTTGATCAAGTTGCCATTTCTAAAAAAAGGATAATCCTTTATAAATGGGGTTTAAATCCATTACATATAATCTGCCATATTAGAAATTTCTTAAAATTGGAAGTTCATTATATGAATGTTCTGCTGGAGGTAAATTTTGGTATCATTCAATTGAAGATGATAGATTTAATGAATATAAAATTATTCGTTGATTAATTATTGATTCTCAAATAATAATTAAAATTAATATTACTGCTAATAATGAAATATAAGATCCTAAAGAAGAAATAATATTTCATGAAATATAAGCATCAGGGTAATCAGAATATCGACGAGGTATTCCTGCTAATCCTAAAAAATGTTGAGGGAAAAAAGTTAAATTTACTCCAATAAATATTGTAAAAAATTGAATTTTTAAGAAAAATGGATTTAAAGATAATCCTGTAAATAATGGATATCAATGAATAAAACCTCCTATAATTGCAAATACGGCACCTATAGAAAGAACATAATGAAAATGTGCAACTACATAATAAGTATCATGTAGGGCAATATCAATTGATGAATTAGCTAAAATTACTCCTGTTAAACCTCCTACAGTAAATAAAAATACAAATCCTAATCTTCATAAAATTGATGGGCTATAATTAATTTGGGTTCCGTGGAATGTTGCTAATCATCTAAAAATTTTAATTCCAGTTGGAACAGCAATAATTATAGTTGCTGAGGTAAAATAAGCTCGAGTATCAATATCTATTCCTACAGTAAATATATGATGAGCTCAAACTACAAATCCTAATAATCCAATTGCTATTATTGCATAAATTATACCTAAAGAACCAAATGTTTCTTTTTTTCCTCTTTCTTGAGAAATAATATGGGAGATTATTCCAAATCCAGGTAAAATTAAAATATATACTTCTGGATGACCAAAAAATCAAAATAAATGTTGGTATAAAATAGGATCTCCTCCTCCAGCAGGATCAAAAAATGATGTATTTAAATTTCGATCTGTTAAAAGTATTGTGATAGCTCCAGCTAATACAGGTAAAGATAATAATAATAATAATGCTGTAATTCCTACTGCTCAAACAAATAAAGGTATTTGATCAAAAGATAATCCATTAATTCGTATATTAATAATAGTTGTAATAAAATTAATTGCTCCTAAAATAGATGAAATACCAGCTAAATGAAGTGAGAAAATTGCTAAATCTACAGATCTTCCACCATGAGCAATATTAGATGAAAGTGGGGGGTATACTGTTCATCCTGTTCCTGCTCCATTTTCTACAATTCTTCTTGAAATTAATAAAGTTAATGAAGGAGGTAATAATCAAAATCTTATATTATTTATACGTGGGAAAGCTATATCAGGAGCTCCTAATATTAATGGTACTAATCAATTTCCAAATCCTCCAATTATAATAGGTATTACTATAAAAAAAATTATAATAAATGCATGAGCTGTTACAATAGTATTATAAATTTGATCATCCCCAATTAATGATCCTGGGTTACCTAATTCAGCTCGAATTAATAATCTTAATGATGTTCCTACTATTCCTGCTCAAATCCCAAAAATAAAATATAAAGTTCCAATATCCTTATGATTTGTTGAATAAATTCATTTTCGCTAATAAAAATAAAATGGCTGAGTATATAAGCGATAAATTGTAAATTTATTAACAAGAAATAATTCTTTTTTATTAAAAATTAATTTAAAGTCTTATATTCAAATATGATATAAAATTGCAAATTTTAAGGTATAATAATTATTAAGGCTTAAAGAAAAATTCTTTATATATAATTTTGAAGATTATTAGTTTTATTAACTTAAAACCTTCTTAATATATTATATATAAAATATAGTTCTTAATATTATACCTGAAACAGAAATTAAAGATAAAAAATTAATTAAATAATTTATTTTATTTTTAATAAAAATTTTTATTCATTTAATTTTTAAATAATTAAATATAAATGATGAATATAAAATTCGAATATAAAAAAATAGTATGATTAATCTTATTATAATTAAAATAAAAGTTATAAAAAAAAAATTATTTATTAGTAAAAAATTAATAATAATTCATTTTGGGAAAAATCCAATAAATGGGGGTAATCCCCCTAAAGATAAAAAATTAATTAATAAAGATAATTTAATTATATAATTTATATTAATAAAAAATAATTGATTAATAAAAAATACATTTATTATATAAAATAAAAAACATATAATTCTAATTATAAAAGAATATATAATAAAATAAAATATTCATAAATTTTCTCTAATTATAATTGAAGCTAGTATTCAACTTAAATTATTAATAGATGAAAAAGCTAATAATTTTCGTAAAGAAGTTTGATTTAATCCTCCAATAGCTCCAATAATAGAATTTATAATAATAATAATAATTAAGAAATTTTTATTAAAATAATAAGATAATAAAATAATAGGGGTAATTTTTTGTCAAGTTATAATAATAAAATTATTTATTCAAGATAATCCTTCAATAATATTAGGAAATCAAAAGTGAAAGGGGGTTGATCCTATTTTTATTAAAAGTGAAGAATTAATTATAATTGAAAAAAAATTATTTATTTCAAAATTTTTTATTAAAATTATTATAAAAATAATAAAAAATAATAAATTAATTGAAGCAATAGATTGAACTAAGAAATATTTTAAAGAGGCTTCTGAAGATAAGATATTATTTGATTTATTAATAAGGGGAATAAATCTTAATAAATTAATTTCTAAACCAATTCAACATCCAAATCAAGAATTAGCTGAAATGGAAATTATTGTTCTAAAAAATAAAATGAATATAAAAAATATTTTATTCGAATTTATAAAAAAAAAAATTTAAAATAAAGATAATAATCTTAAATAAATAAATAATATTTATAATTTATATTTTAGTGTAAGAGGCACAATAATTTTTGAAATTATTAGATTTAGTTTAATTCTATAAAATATAATAAAGGTAGAAAACTACTTAATTTATCCTATCAGAATAATCCTTTAATCAGGCACTTTATTTTTTTAAAAAAAAGGGATTCCTTTATATTTGAGGTATGAGCCCAAAAGCTTAATTTAGCTTATTTTTAA